GGAATTTCTGACACAAGTATTCAATTGGTTCGAACTTGTTTAGTCTTGAATTGGGACCAAGACAACAAAAATTGTTCCCTCGAGGAGGTCCGCGCTTTCTTTGTTGAAGTAAGTACAAAGGGTTTCATTCGAGATTTCATAAGAATTGGCTTAATGAAATCCCATATTTCGTATATAAGAAAAAGGAATAATCCGCCGGATTGGGGATTGATCTCTGCAGATTACATGAATCCGTTTTATTCGATTTCTCCCAAGTCTGGCATTCTTCAACAATCGCTTAGACAAAATCACGGAACTATTCGTATGTTCTTAAATAGAAATAAGGAATCCCAATCTTTGTTAATTTTATCATCCTCTAATTGTTTTAGAATCGGTCCATTTAATCATGTAAAATATCACAATGTGATAAACCAATCAATAAAAAAAAAACCTCTAATTACAATTAAAAATTCGTCGGGCCCCTTAGGAACAGCCATTCAAATTTCGAATTTTTATTCATTTTTGCCTTTACTAACTTATAATCAGATCTCTGTAATTAAATATTTGCAACTTTATAACTTCAAATATATTTTTCAAGTAATTCACCCTTATTTAATCGATGAAAATGGAAGAATTTTTAAGCTAGATCCATACAGTAACGTTGTTTTGAATCCATTCAAATTGAATTGGTATTTTCTTCATCAAAATTATAATAATAATTATTGTGAGGAAACGTCCACAATAATTAGTCTTGGACAATTTTTTTGTGAAAATTTATGTATAGCCAAAAAAGAAACACACCTAAAATCGGGTCAAGTTTTAATTGTTCAAAGGGATTCTGTAGTAATAAGATCCGCTAAGCCCTATTTGGCTACTCCGGGAGCAAAAGTTCATGGGCATTATAGAGAAATTCTTTACGAAGGGGATACATTAGTTACATTTATATATGAAAAATCGAGATCCGGTGATATAACACAAGGTCTTCCAAAAGTAGAACAGGTGTTAGAAGTCCGCTCGATTGATTCAATATCGCTGAACTTAGAAAAGCGGATTAAGGGTTGGAACAGGTGTATAACAAGAATTCTTGGAATTCCTTGGGGATTCTTGATTGGTGCTGAGCTAACTATAGTGCAAAGTCGTATTTCTTTGGTTAATAAGATTCAAAAGGTTTATCGATCCCAGGGGGTGCAGATTCATAATAGGCATATCGAAATTATTGTACGTCAAATAACATCAAAAGTTTTGGTTTCAGAAGAGGGAATGTCTAATGTTTTTTTACCTGGAGAATTGATTGGATTGTTACGAGCAGAACGAACGGGGCGTGCTTTAGAAGAAGCAATCTGTTATCGAGCCGTTTTATTAGGAATAACTCGAGCATCTTTGAATACTCAAAGTTTTATATCCGAAGCAAGTTTTCAAGAAACTGCTCGAGTTTTAGCAAAAGCTGCTCTTCGGGGTCGTATCGATTGGTTGAAAGGTCTGAAAGAAAATGTTGTTCTAGGGGGGGTGATCCCCGCCGGGACCGGGTTCAACAAAGGATTGGTGCATTGTTCACGGCAACATACCAACATTCTTTTTGAAAAAAAAACAAAGAATTTATCTTTATTCGAGGGAGATATGAGAGATATTTTATTTTACCACAGGGAATTTTGTGACTCTTCTATTTAAAAATCTGCCTTTTCTAGAATTGAATAATTCCTAATAGCAGATTCCTATTTTGAATTTCATTTTTTTTTTGCTGTAGTCATTTCCTTTGGTAATTTGTTAACACTAATAAAGATAATAATGAATACAAAATAATGGCTCGGCTCATGCATAAACAGCCATCCCCGGTACAAGAGAAGGTTCCATCGGAACAAATTTTTATTTTAGTTTGGGGTATCCCCCTTTTAAGTGTGAAAAGAAATGACAAAAAGATATTGGAACATCGATTTGGAAGAGATGATGAGAGCAGGAGTTCATTTTGGACATGGTACTAGGAAATGGAATCCTAGAATGGCACCTTATATTTCCGCAAAGCGTAAAGGTATTCATATTATAAATCTGACTAGAACTGCTCGTTTTTTATCAGAAGCTTGTGATTTAGTTTTTGATGCAGCAAGTAGGGGAAAACAATTCTTAATTGTTGGGACAAAAAATAAAGCAGCTGATTTAGTGTCGCGGGCGGCAATAAGGGCTCGGTGTCATTATGTTAATAAAAAGTGGCTCGGCGGCATGTTAACAAATTGGTCCACTACAGAAAAAAGACTTCATAAGTTTAGGGACTTGAGAACTGAACAAAAGACAGAGGGATTCAACCGTCTTCCGAAAAGGGATGCAGCTGTGTTGAAGAGACAATTATCTCGCTTGGAAACATATCTAGGCGGGATTAAATATATGACGGGATTGCCTGATATTGTAATCATCATCGATCAGCAAGAAGAATATACGGCTCTTCGAGAATGTATAACTTTGGGAATTCCAACCATTTCTTTAATCGATACAAATTGTAATCCCGATCTCGCGGATATTTCTATTCCAGCAAATGATGACGCTATAGCTTCAATTCGATTCATTCTTAACAAATTAGTATTCGCAATTTGTGAGGGTCGTTCTAGCTATATACAAAATTCTTGATTAATAATAAGATAAATAAATCAATTTTTTTTGAGGGAGGGGCTCCCTGTATTTCGATTTATAAAATCGGTTACTATTCCTGAATCATACAAAAGAAAAAGAGATAAAAAACTGGGGATATTGTGTGATTTGGTTAGTTGGTATCCAAAACTAAAATATAAAATTCAAGTAAATTAAGTAAAAAAAAGGGGGGGTCTTGAATCAAAATAATTTAAAGTTCTTATTTCTGTCAGAGGGCAATATGAATGTTTTATCATGTTCCATCAACACACTAATAAAAGAAGGGTTATATGAGATATCTGGTGTAGAAGTAGGCCAACATTTCTATTGGCAAATAGGGGGGTTCCAAGTCCATGCGCAAGTCCTTATTACTTCTTGGGTTGTAATTGCTATCTTATTAGGTTCCGCAGCTCTAGCGGTTCGCAATCCACAAACCATTCCAACTGGCGGCCAAAATTTCTTTGAATTTGTACTTGAATTCATTCGAGACGTGAGTCAAACCCAGATTGGAGAAGAATACGGTCCATGGGTTCCCTTTATTGGAACCCTGTTTTTATTTATTTTTGTTTCTAACTGGTCAGGAGCCCTTTTACCGTGGAAAATTATCCAGTTACCTCAAGGGGAGTTAGCAGCACCAACGAATGATATAAATACGACGGTTGCTTTAGCTTTACTCACATCAGTAGCATATTTTTATGCGGGTCTTAGCAAAAAAGGATTAGGGTATTTCAGTAAATACATTCAACCAACTCCAATTCTTTTACCCATTAACATCTTAGAAGATTTTACAAAACCCCTATCACTTAGTTTTCGACTTTTTGGAAATATATTAGCCGATGAATTAGTAGTTGTTGTTCTTGTTTCTTTAGTACCTTTAGTGGTTCCTATACCTGTCATGTTCCTTGGATTATTTACAAGCGGGATTCAAGCTCTCATTTTTGCCACTTTAGCTGCGGCTTATATAGGTGAATCTATGGAGGGTCATCATTAACTATTTTTTTTTATATTCGTTTTTAGGTTAGCCCAATTATAGAATAGTTGGTTGACGTTATGATTATAGAATAGTTGGTTTACGTTATGTAAGAAACACTTGTATATGTGATATTTGATATTGACTAGGTATATATGAGTTAAAGATCTATATAATCTGCCCCACTACTTTTGTGAATTTCGATTTAGATAAGGATTCGATTAGAAATTCTTCCTTTTTATCTGTGAATTGGCTGAAAAAAAAAAAAGATCAAAAAAAGAACGAAGAATTCAAAGAAAATAATGGTTTACAAAAAAGAAATGGCATAAAAAAAGTCGTATATATATATATTATGCATTTTTAAAAATCCCGTGGATAGGAACTAATATCAAAGTAATTCTTATAATTAAATAATAGAATTATATTATTTCAATTCAAGTTTTTGGTTATTTTGGCTGGATGAATCTTAGCGATGACTTAATTATAATTAAGTCCTAAGTCATTGGATGATTGTATCATTAACTATTTCTTTATTTTGGTGTGAGGAACTTATCATGAATCCACTGGTTTCTGCTGCTTCGGTTATTGCTGCTGGGTTGGCTGTTGGGCTTGCTTCTATTGGACCTGGGGTTGGTCAAGGTACAGCTGCAGGTCAAGCTGTCGAAGGTATCGCGAGACAACCTGAGGCAGAAGGAAAAATAAGAGGTACTTTATTGCTTAGTTTGGCTTTTATGGAAGCTTTAACCATTTATGGCCTGGTTGTAGCATTAGCGCTTTTATTTGCGAATCCTTTTGTTTAATCCTAGAAATAATAAAATTCTGAATTTTTTTTTCGTAGTTTTTTTAATTCTATCAAGATTTAACTCCTACAATTATTCATTGAGACAACAACCCTTGGGAAGGACTAATTTGAGGGTGGGGAATTAGCACATCGATTCGCTTTCTTCCTTCCCCTTATTCTTTTAGTTTAATGGAAACTTTTTTTTTTTTTTAAGGAGTGTTGCGCAAAAAGGAGGTTTAGGTTTTTAAAAATTGACATAAAACTTGGTCTCAAATTCTAGCTTAATTCTAATTAAGTCTCATTATTATTATTGAAAATTCAAAATTTTGGAAAATACATTTGTAAATAGGATAGGTTTTTGATTCTGTTTACAAATATCCAAATAGGTAAATTAAATTATAAATTATTTAACGAAATTTGCTTTTTATTGAAAAAAAGAATAAAAAAAAGGATAGAGTTCTTTTTTATAGTTTAGCTAGAAAAGGAGATTATATGAAAAATTTAACCGATTCTTTCGTTTACTTGGGTCACTGGCCATCCGCCGGGAGTTTCGGGTTTAATACCGATATTTTAGCAACAAATCCAATAAATCTAAGTGTAGTCTTCGGTGTATTGATCTTTTTTGGAAAGGGAGTGTGTGTGAGTTGTTCATTT